AAATTCTCGGTAAGAAAGAAGGGGATGGATTTTTTTCTGTTTTAAGAAAAGGAAAATCTTATTTCCCGAATCATTGTACATTTCAATTTGAATTAGGAATTCTGTGTCCAACTCTAAGCAGCCCTTAACTACATATGCATCTGATCATATATGTATTATCTATTCCAACAAATAATACAAAAGAAGGAGGTTTTTCAATGCGAGATCTAAAAACATATCTCTCTGTGGCACCAGTACTAAGTACGCTATGGTTCGGGGCTTTAGCAGGTCTATTGATAGAGATTAATCGTTTTTTCCCGGATGCGTTGACATTCCCCTTTTTTTAATTCTAGTTATTGTTATTGTCATGGGAAGGAATGAAGAAAATTAGAGATCCAATCAAATATTGGTGATGAATCCCTCTCCCCCTCTTTTCTCTTTTTTCCCTTGTTAGAATAAGGGAGGAAAGAGAAAGAATAAAAAAAGTGGATTCAACATTCGGGCTCAAGTTCGAATTAACTGAATATTAATCATAGAGGAATGGGGGTCTAGGGCAAGAGTATTATACAAGATACTTAAATGATTACTTCAATTTGAAATATACTTTAGAAAAATCGTTGTATTTTACTATGACTTTGCTTTACTATTACTTTATTTTCTTGATTTTAATCTTTTACTTTTAGAATTGGATTTTAAGTTAGTAACTTCTATTTTATCCTTTCTTCGTTTTGAATCGAAAATAGAAGAGTTGAGTAAATCAAAAATCCAAAGGAGGTTCATGGCCAAGGGGAAAGATGTCCGAGTAACGGTGATTTTGGAATGTACTGGTTGTGTCCGAAACAGTGTTGATAAGGTATCAAGAGGTATTTCCAGATATATTACTCAAAAGAACCGGCACAATACGCCTAATCGATTAGAATTGAAAAAATTCTGTCCCTATTGTTACAAGCATACGATTCATGGGGAGATAAAGAAATAGAGCGAACCAAGTACCTGTGTCTTACCCTTTCAAGGAAGGGGAAAAAATGACATTATATATATAACATATTTAAATAGAAAATAAACAAATCCTATTTTTAAAAAATCCTATTTTGGGTGGATTTTAAATGAATTAGAATTAAGAAATAGGATTTTAGGGATAAGGAATAAATTAAACAAACAAACCATGGATAAATCCAAGCGACCTTTTCTTAAATTCAAGCGATCTTTTCGTAGGCGTTTGCCCCCGATTCAATCGGGGGATCGAATTGATTATAGAAACATGAGTTTAATTAGTCGATTTATTAGTGAACAAGGAAAAATATTATCAAGACGCGTGAATAGATTGACCTTGAAACAACAACGATTAATTACTCTTGCTATAAAACAAGCTCGTATTTTATCTTTGTTACCTTTTCTCAATAATGAGAAACAATTTGAAAGAACCGAGTCGACCGCTAGAACTACTGGTTTTAAAGCCCGAAATAAATAGGCTTACTTTTTCTTCACTTGAATCATAATTACAAGAATCTAGATTTGAGTGAATCTAGATTTGAGTATCGTGTCGTAAGAAAAAAATGAATCGGAAAAAAAGAAATCTGTTTTTATTGAATTGAACGTGTTCATTCATTTTGACTACTTTAGCATATTTTCTCATACTAATTTCTACTCTACCTTCCCGGAGAATCAACTCCGGGGAACTCCATTTATTATTCTGTCTATTCTTCTGGCGGATACTGTCCAATCTACTATCTTTATGATTTCGTCCGAAATCATATAAAGACAATTCCTATTTGATATAGCTATTTGTGCAAGTATTTTACGGTTAAGAAGCAACTGTTTCTTGTACAGATCGTGTATTAATCTACTATAACTATAGGGTAATACTTCCCTTCTATTATAACTATAGGATATTCCCCTTTCGCGAATTACTGCGTTTATCCGAGTGATCCACAAACGACGAAAATCTCTCTTTTTCCTATCCCTATCCCGATGAGCCGAAACTAAAGCTCTTATTTTCTGTTGAGTAATAGTTCTAGTAAGCCTTGAATGAGCCCCTCGAAAGCTTGATGCAAATAAACGAATTTTTGTTCTACGTCTCCGAGCTATATATCCCCGTTTAATTCTGGTCATTGAATAAATGAAACTTTGACGAATAACTAATTGATTGCCTTTCTTTCAGTTATTCTTTTCCCCCTTTCTAGTCTATTAATAACAAAACGGATTTTTCCAATGTATAAAATCAAAATTCCAATGGCTTTGGCTACTCTAACCTTCCCGACCACGATTTTTTATTTTTTTTTTAGGTATTTCACTGCGAAATAAGAAAGAAATAAGAAATTGTATTTTCCTAGGTATCACAAAAATCTAGTAAATAAAAGAAATAAAAAAAGAAATAGTGGGTTCCTTCGTTTCTATGGTTACTTCTTAAACGGTGAGGTCTTCTCTATACACCGGAGCCTTTACTTTATACTTTAATTTAATATTTAATCAACTAATTGATGTTATTGGGAACTTGTATAGTTCACACGCTTTGGCTCTACCCATGAATTATCCAGTAATAGGTCTTTCACAATCAGATCTACCTATACAGTAACGGTATTTAATTATGAAAGTTTGCTGGGTAGCTGACCCTCTTAGTCCGTTCTTGCCAGATTGGGAGCCTACCTAATATTTATGTTTTATGCTTTTAAAATAAGATTTCCTCCGCTTAATGGATAACCATTTGTTACCAATGGAGAATTTCTTATCATCTTAAATTCAGGTGATTGGATTTACACCAACGGAAACCATAAACTTAATACACAATAGAGGGATATGATAGAGTTTTTTTTTAATAATGAATGGAGTTCCTTTTTCCATCCTATCCCATTCACCGGTACTGATCGTTGATACTGTAAAAGTAGTTTTCTTGCTTTTGTGCCAGCTCATGATCTAAACGAGTCGCACATACACCCTAGTACATGTTCCTCGACGCTGAGGGCACCCCCGAAGAGCGGGGGATTTCGTGACATTTCTGATTGGCTGTCTTGTATTTCTAATAAGTTGTTTAATAGTTGGCATGTTGAATCGTATACATAATATGATGGGTTGGTTTAGATTGATCCTAACCGAATGATGATGAATTACTTCTATTTAATTCTATTTAATAGAATATTAAATTCGAAGATAAAATCTCAAATCACAGATTTGCGCGAAATCCATGTTATTTTCATTGAACTGCTACAAGATCAACAATTCCATAAGCTTGGGCTTCTGTTGCTGACATAAAAATATCTCTTTCCAGATCTTCGGATACAACCCATAAGGGGTTGCCCGTTCTTTGTGCATAAACCCTTGTGAGGGTTTCACGCAGTTTCAGCAGTTCTTCCGCTTCCAGGACAAATTCGCCTACTTGTGCCATATAAAAACCACTAGCAGGTTGATGCATCATTACCCTGATGATATAACAAAATAAAAGCTTCCCCTATCTCGCATGATAAAGCAAAGAGAAAAGAAAGATAAAGAATAGAAAAAAGATAGAATTGAACAACCGTACAGGCATCTTTTGTGCATACGGCTCTACAAGAAAATTGACCCCCCTCCTTTCTATTGAAGAAAGAAAAAAATAGAATCTATCAGACTCAGATCAGATGGGTAAATAATCAAATTGCCATCCTTCCTTTCGGAGGAGTTAAAAAATACTATGATGGCTCCGTTGCTTTATATGTTTCTTTTTTCTTTTTTTGTCTGTGATTCAGCAATCCCAAAGTTTCTTTTTAATCCGATCAAATAAGGAAAAAATCTTTTTTTTTTTTTCGTACTCTTTCATAACATAAATATTGTTAAGAACTCTCCGGCATGAAAACAAAAAAGTTTGTGACGCTAAACTGAACTCCCGATAGATAAGAGAAAATCGGAAATACCCCTTATCTCATACTACTCTCTCGATACAGAATCTAATGTTTTGAAAAAAAAAAACAATACAAAAATTTCTCATATCGAATTCGAAGTGCCATGCTATTATTACTTAGTATTCATATGGCGAAGGCATAGTCTTCTTTTTTCTCTCAAATAAAAACCTCATTGGCGCCAAGCGTGAGGGAATGCTATACGTTTGGTAATTTCTCCTCCGACCAGGATAAAAGATGCCATTGAAGCGGCTAATCCTACGCATACTGTATGGATCTCTGGTAGCACAATTTGCATAGTATCATAAAGGGCAATCCCAGGTATTACCCAGCCCCCAGGAGAGTTTATAAACAAATGCATCTCTTTGGCATCATCCTCCATACTGAGAAATACCAGAAGACCAATAAGTTGATTCGAAAGCTCGCTAGTAATCCCTTGGCTTAAAAAAAGTAATCTTTCTCGATAAAGTCGGTTGATTAGGGTAAAATTGTATCCCTTAGGAACCGTACATGCGTCTTTTGATGCATACGGTTCAAAAAAATTGTGAATCAATGTATAGATTCCAGCCCTCTTTCTTTTTTTCTAGAAAGGTTCTTTCTTACTTCTAACGAAAGGGCTTTTCTTCGATTTTTCAATAAAGACGAGTTTTGACTCCTTTTTTATATTTTCGATTTTCCATTATAAAATTATAAGTTATAAGAAAGGGTCATTAAACTTATCGAATTAACTTCTCATTGATGTATTCTTTCATCGAGATTTAATTCAAACCGCGATGGTATTTTCTTGTTCCTGAATGGGTCTGTTTCATCTTTTTAGGTTTATGCTCTACTCCGGGTAAAGATCCGCCCGATTTGGATTTGTACATATAGGACAAATGCTCCCATTACCATTTCTTTTTGTATTTCTTTTTTTTTTTTTTCAATTCATTTTATACAAGTATTTATTAGAGTTGAGATAACTTTGCTTGACAATTAGGATCTCTTTACAAAGAAAAAATATGAATAGCAATCATAGATATCTTACCAATCCAATTGGGTTTTTTCTAAACGGAGCCTGGATACTTCATTTTTTTAGTCCAACCAAGCCAACCATAAATTATTCTAATTGATAATAGTAATATGAATCCCCTCAAAAATGGATCTAATTGCACT